AGATTTGTAATATGAATACCTTTACGCTTGGCAGAAATATAAGTTGCCATCCTAGGATTCCATTTCCTAGTACCATGACCAAAATGAACTCCCGCTTCCATCATCTCTTCCAAATTGATATTCCAATATCTTCTTGTCATTTCTCCCCCCCACTTCCGCTTTTTTTTGAAAAAAAAAAAGCGACGAGGTTGCCCTGAACTAAATAATTGTTCCGATGGAACATTTTCTTCTACCGGAGATTGGCCGCGTCGATGTCGATACACGATCCAAACCCCTACCCTCTATTCGTTATTATCTTTATTTCGATTACCACATAAAATGACCATAAATAAAGAGTTTTTTTTTAATTCAAATTTAAAAAGTATGAATCCACTTTTAGGAATCATTAAATCCTCTAAATGATTGTTCTGATGTATCATGAAACTTCTTTGAAATAAAAGAATCAAATAATTCTCTGTTGTGGAACAAAATATCTCTGATTTCCCCCTCGAAAAAATTATTCTTTTTGGTTTTCAAAGGAATGTTCTTATGTTGCCTTGAACGATGCACTAATCCTTTGAATCCGGTACCAACGGGTATCATCCCCCCTATAACAACGTTCTCTTTTAGGCCTTTCAACCAATCGATACGGCCCCGGAGAGCAGCTTTGGCTAAAACTCGAGCAGTTTCTTGAAAACTCGCTTCAGATATGAAACTTTGCGTATTCAAAGATGCCCTTGTTATTCCCAATAGGATGGCGCGGTAACAGATCGATTCTTCCAAAGCGCGCCCCGTTCGCGCCGCTCGCAACAATCCAATTAGTTCTCCAGGTAAAAAAACATTAGACATTCCATCCTCTGAAACCAACACCTTTGATGTTATTTGGCGTACAATAATTTCTATGTGCCTATTATGGATTTGCACCCCCTGGGATCGATAAACCTTTTGGATCTTATTAACCAAAGATATACGACTTTGCACTATAGTTAGCTCAGCCCCAATCAAGAATCCCCAAGGAATTCCAAGAATTTTTTTTATATGCTCGTTCCAACCCTCAATTCTTTTTTTTAGGTTCATCGATATTGAATCAATTGAACGCACTTCTAACACTTGTTCCACTTTTGGAAGACCCTGCGTTATATCACCGGATCTCGATTTTTCATATATAAATGTAACTAATGTATCTCCTTCGTAAAGGATTTCTCCATAATGACCATGAACAGTTGCTCCTGGAGTGGCCAAATAAGGCTTGGCGGATCTTATTACTACAGAGTCAACTTGAACAATCAAAACTTGACCCGATTTGAGATGGGGTCCGTTTTTGGCTATACATACATTTTCACAAATAAACTGTCCAAGACTAATTATTGTAGATCTTTCTTCAAAATAATTATGATAATAATTTGGATGACAAAAATACCAATTCAAATTGAATGAATTCAAAACGATGTTACTGCATGAATCGGGATTCAAAATTCTCCCATTTTCATCCATTAAATAATAGTTAATTACTTGAAAAGTCTGTTTTAAATTTTCAAGTTGCAAATATTTAGTTACCAAAATAGGATTATGAGTTATTAAATAGTAAAATGAATAAAAATTCAAAAATTGAAGGACTGTTCCTAAAGGGCCAATCAAATTCCTAATTTCAATTATAGGATCTGTTTTAATTGATTCTTTTATCACATTGTGATATTTTCCAGCGTTGAATGGACCCATTCGGAAACAATTAGATGATGACAAAATTATCAAAGATGGGCATTCCTTATTTTTATTTAACAACGTGCGAATAGTTCCTTGATTTTGGCTAAGTGATTGTTGAATTTTTGTCTTGGAATAAAAGGGATTGCTATTGGTGTAATCTGACACATTATCTGAATCTGAGATCAATCCTGAGCCTGAGGGATCATTCCTTTTTCTGAGATACGAAATAGGGAATTTCACTAAGTCAATTCTTAGGAAATCTCGAATCAGACCATTTGTACTTACTTCAACAAAGGAAGTATGAGCCTCTTCGATAGAAGAACTTTTTTTGTCTTGGTCCCAATTCAAAATTAAACAAGTCCGAACTAATTGAATACTTGTATCAGAAATTCCCCGAATTGGTTTGCCATTTCTGTAAACAATATAATTGACAACTCGAAGTTGTATATTATCCCTTTCTTGTAACAGATCCGGGGGGAAGAGTGTTGCTAAATTTATACCGTCCGATATTTCATATGTCACTACGGGTCGAACTAAAACAAAATACTTTTTCTTAGTAGGTGTGATCCGTTGGACATAGATCCAATTTTTCAATTTTTTGGATTCCTTAGAATTTGTTTTTCCTGTTCCTGGGGGTATCAAGATGCCACTGTGTCGGGATATCTTATCTGTCTCTCCAGGAAAATGGATATCTCCAGAAAAGATTTTCAGTTCAATCCTTTTTTTTTTTCTCTCCACTCGGACTAATCCGCCCACTTGGCTTCTTGTATTTAAAGCGATTCGTGTATCTACTCCAATCAGACTATTGTTCCGTACC